AATCCAAAATAAAATAAAAAATAATAAGAATTAAATAATAAAAAAAAGTTAATGGTTCCAATTTGCCCCAAATTTTGCAGTCTGTGACTGGAAATCCATTTTTTCTTTTTTCAATTTGAAATAGCTTTTCAATAGAAAGAGAAGGGAAGTTTTTAAGCGGTGTGTGTTTTGAGATACAATCAATCGAAGAGAATAATCTAAACTAGATCTCATAAGAAACAAGAATTCATTTTTGGAAAGAGATTGAAAAGGGATAAGCACAATGAGATTCAAGATCAAAAAAAAATAAAAAAGAAAAAAGGGTTCAGTAATCCCCCCTCTGAAAAAACAAACAATTAGTAATAAAATGTGGATGAATAATATTTTCATCGATTTTGGATCGGATTTGGCGGCATGGCCAAGCGGTAAGGCAGGGGACTGCAAATCCTTTATCCCCAGTTCAAATCTGGGTGTCGCCTGATCAACAAAATACTTAGAATTTCTTATTCTACTGATACTCGACAAATTCTTGCCCTGCATAAGCAAAGGCAAAGGACGGGGTTTGTCGATACTTGATTTATAGAATACATAGTTCTATAAAAGACTGTAAGTTGTTTTCTCAAAATCTGGCTCTGTTTGGGTTCTGGGTAGCGGCCCAAACAGATATACCAATAGGGATGAGGTAAGGCTTACTTATTAATTCCAGAACTACGAAAGTAAGAGGTCAGAAATCTTGGTATCCAAAGGTTCCTAAAGGACATTCCATTTTTGCTCCTAGGATTGAAGAAAAGATTATATGAAAGACTGTCAAGTCTTCCTAATTATCTTACACTACCTACACTAACGTAGGGTCTACTGACTCTGTCTGGAATTAGATTGGATAGGCTGATGGGAAATCAATTTAGGAGTTGTGGAAAGGACTGAAGATACTTTGTATCCATACTTACGAGAGACTCCGAGTACTCAAACATTCAATCAGGGTGGTTGGTTGGCTCTTATCTTATAGAATAACAGAGTAAAAGTAAAAAAAAAAAAAAAAGATTTCTTTGGTCGTGTAAGGAGATTACAAAAAAAATGTATGTAATAATGGTAGTGATGTCTCCCCATTCTTTCACAGAAAGAAAGACAGTAAGGCTTAGATCAAATAGGAAATGTAGGTATCCAATAGATAGTTATCTATCTTGATGGTATATTTTTTTTTTATTTTTGCTTATGAAAGAAAGGTAACAAAACAAACAATAGGTCTTACTATTCCCACATGTTCCATTAGGAGCATTCCTTTGCAATTTTCAAGGAAAAGGTGTGTGTATCGTATTTTTACTTAATACTCCCCAATTCTACCAGAAATCCTATAAAGAATCTGTTACGAGTGGATTCATTGAATTGGTTCATCAATAGCCTTAAGTCAGAATCCTATTTTGACTCTGCGCCATTGATTCTACTATGATTATTGATCAATAATGGAATAATTCCTTCATAGAAATAGGAGATATAATTCACATGGATATAGTAAGTCTCGCTTGGGCTGCTTTAATGGTAGTCTTTACATTTTCCCTTTCACTCGTAGTATGGGGAAGGAGTGGACTCTAGGTATATTAATAATTGATTGAGTAATCGATTGATTAATCGAATTGTATCAATTGTTTAATTGATCGTTTTGCATTGATCGTTTTTCGAAGCTTTATTTTTAAAAAGCTTGTCTCTCTTTCAAAATTATACTGGAAAGACAATAATGAATAATAACCATTCGATCAAACAATGAATGATTACTATAGTTTAGTTGTATTTCAAAACCCAAATCTACGCATGATAGGAAATTTTTTCCAACCGAATTCCTTCTAAATATTCTGTTTGGATAAACCTGTTCTTACCAGAATTATGGATATTACAATGAGAAAAAACCAATCCCTAGTTTTTTCTTTATTTGTTTCTCTCTTTCTTTACTTTCACTGTTCTAAGAACAAATCGTTCTGCTATTAGATTACGACGATACTTACTTTCTACTGGAAGTGACTAGTGGTTGTCCAAAGAGGTTCTACACATAATAAAATTAGATCTTTCTTCCGCTGAGCGATCCACCACATATCATACATTTAACATTTTAGACTCCTAGAGATTTTTTTATGCTTTTTTGACTCATCTCATGTCATGTTTAAGCATGAAAAATGGTCCGAGTCCCCTTTACTAATTCCTTTCAAAATCTGAAGAAGTTACCATAGAACTTCGTAAATGATCTGTTAATGGCTCAATCAATGACTTCTTGGGATGGGAAATCAAAAAAATTCCTTGGTTTTGTTTTCTTTTGCTATAGTATATTCCCATACTATTCTTCCTCTATTGATTCTTTTGATGGATCCCGGAACCTATATATAAAATTATAAGAAACCTAGGAATTAGAAGAATTGGCCTTCGATTATTTTGGGTTGATCGAAATCGAGTGGATGTAGCGAAAAAAAGAAATAGAATTAGACTGCTATTTCGATGTACTAGTCTACTATTTAGATTAGATGTACATCTAATACATCATATACATACATATTGTAAATTGATCTATATAAACCCTCCATTTAGATAAAGTCTATATCTGTATACAATACAACTTTATATGATAATATCATTGTATACAATATTAGATAATAAAAAATACTCTAAAGTGTGGTAGAAAGGACTATATATAGTCCTTTCTACCACACTTTATGATTCCAACCAGATCATTTCATTTAAGACTTGGAATTTTCTTTTAATCCCTTTCTTTCATTTCTTCAATCATTGAAAAAAGGATTGATAAGAACTAATAATTCAGATTCAAATTAATCATTTTGACTGACTGTTTTTACGTAGATAATAAGTAAAAAAGCAGTAGGAACTAGAATGAACAGTGCAGTAGCAATAAATGCGAGAATATTGACTTCCATAATTTCATTATTTCTTTTTTTTCTTCGCAATAACTCGGGATGTAATCCCATAGAGATGAGAAATTTAACTCCTGTAAATTCATTGGGATGAATTGATCCTGATGATACTGAATAGGATCAATATTATGAATAACAATATCTGATCTATCAAATTGATTCATCGTCGAGAATTGAATAGTATAACATGGGAAGATCCTTTATCCATACTAATTACGAAATGGGATTTTTTATTGGATCAGGAATCCCATTGGATTTTTCATCCCCTTCCACTTTTTTTTCTATAACCTACTGTCTTCCTTATCTTATACAACCCCCCTTCCTGTGTATTATACTTACAATTATGAGGTATTATATGACCGGTATTCTATGGGTCACACACAGACCCAAACGAGGTGAGATGGAAAAAAGGGATTAAATAAAAAAAATCAAATATTCCAACAAATTTACTGAAAAGGGTCCTTGCTTGGTCTTTTCTTTTATTTTATTAGTATCCTCTTTCTTGTATTTATTTGTACTGGAATGCATACATCAAAAACGATGTCTGCAATTTGAATGAGAATGAGATAGATTGTTTACAATTAGTCATTGAGGATACACAAACAAAGTCAGAACTAGAAAAGGTGTGGTTTAACCTGAAAAGTACTCTGTCGAGGTAATTATGTTAAGTTCATTGTCCATCGTACAATAAACGAATACAGTTTTTGTATGTACTCCCAGTAAAATAGGATCACTCTACTCCATTTCATTGATCAAGAACAATCGAAAAAGAAAGTAAGACGAGGATGGTATCTCTTAAAATACTGAATATAGTAATACCACCGATTGTACTAATGTACATATGATATGTCTCTCCTTTATCAATCGGGAGTAGTGGAAAGATTTGAAATTCCCGTATCCGTATTTGTGTGATGATAAATGCGAAATAAAAAACAAAAGAAATAAGGATCCCCACTGGGGATTAGATCTTGCTTCCTGTCCCCCTTTTCCGTGAAAAGAGAGAGATGAATTGATAAATTCACCGGATCCTAGTTCGGGACTGACGGGGCTCGAACCCGCAGCTTCCGCCTTGACAGGGCGGTGCTCTGACCAATTGAACTACAATCCCAGCGAGGTGTATGGCATACATATTCTTAATGTAATCATAAAAACATTCTAGTCCTAGTCGTCGTATTGTAAGAAAGACAGGAATGATATACTGATATCATATCCACATATAATATGGGCTATAGTGAGAGTGACACGGATTACTAGTAACCAATAATTATTTTACGGCCAAAAGTGGATAATCAATCTTTCAATGAGAAAAAAAATTGACCCTTTCTCTTTATTTCTACGGATTAGGCATTTCTGTTTATGGAAGACAAATTGGTTATATCATATTCATGGAGCGGTGAATTATTGGGCCGAGCTGGATTTGAACCAGCGTAGACATATTGCCAACGAATTTACAGTCCGTCCCCATTAACCGCTCGGGCATCGACCCAGGAAGAATTCATTCTAGGCTTATCGATAATCTATGATCAACTTCCTTTCATAGTACCCTACCCCCAGGGGAAGTCGAATCCCCGCTGCCTCCTTGAAAGAGAGATGTCCTGAACCACTAGACGATAGGGGCATATACGCCCGACCATCATCATACTATGATGATAGTATGAGCAGTTTTTTGGAATTGTCAATATAGTCTAATGGTATGACTAGATCCAAAAAGTCTTTCCTACTTTTATGTTATGATTTTTTAGAATTTTTTTTTTCCAAAATTCAAAATAATAATCTTATCTACTTTTGGAGTAAATCCAATCTATTGTTCCTGAATGAACTCCTATGCATATACGTATATATTATGTACATATAGTACATATATACATATATGCAGTAGACTCATAATGAAAAAAAAAAATGGCTAATTCATGAATTGAATAAAATGGCCCTTTTAACTCAGTGGTAGAGTAACGCCATGGTAAGGCGTAAGTCATCGGTTCAAATCCGATAAAGGGCTTTTTTTTTCCACTAAAATTCTTTTTATTTCCCCAAGTTCGAATTCCTCGGAAAGAGAAATTCACTTTTTTATTTTATCCTGTTGATAGAGGTTCATAATACCTAATCATG